ATTATATGCATTGCCTCGATTAGGATAAGCTAAAAAAAAAAGACTATTTCGAAAACTAATCAATGATGACCCTCCATGGATTCCCCTATATAAGCCGCAGCTAAAGTTGCAAAAATAAGAGCTTGAATACCACTTGTAAATAATCCAAGAAACATGACAGGTATAGGAACTACTAAAGGTACTAAAGAAACAAGAACAACAACTACTAATTCATCAGCCAATATATTCCCGAAAAGTCGAAAACTAAGAGATAAAGGTTTTGTGAAATCTTCTAGGATGTTAATTGGTAAAAGGATTGGAGTTGGTTGAATGTATTTTCCGAAATAGCCCAATCCTTTTTTGGTAAGACCCGCATAAAAATATGCCACTGACGTGAGTAAAGCTAAAGCAACAGTAGTATTTATATCATTCGTGGGGGCGGCTAACTCCCCATGAGGTAACTGTATGATTTTCCAAGGTAAAAGAGCACCTGACCAATTAGAAACAAAAATAAATAGGAACATAGTTCCAATAAAGGGAACCCAAGGACCATATTCTTCTCCAATCTGAGTTTTGCTCAAGTCTCGAATAAATTCAAGGACATATTCGAAGAAATTCTGACCGTCGGTTGGAATGGTTTGTGGATTCCGAACAGCTAGGATGACTGAACCTAATAAGATAGCAATTACGACCCAAGAAGTGATAAGTACTTGGGCATGAATTTGTAAACCTCCTATTTGCCAATATAAATGTTGGCCTACTTCTACACCTGATATATCGTATAACCCTTTGAGTGTTTTAATGGAACATGGTATAACATTCATATTGTCCTCTGGCAGAAATCGAACTTCAAAAAAAAGAATTATTTTGATTCAACCATCTCTTTCTCAACTCATCCGCTTTCATCATTAATCATATATTTAGGATACCAAGAAATCACATAACATAATATCAATATCCCATTTTATCTCTTTTTAAAAATGCAAGACAAGAATAGTAACCGATCCCATAAAATAAATTAAAATAATTAACTAATCTTATTATTCTTAATCATAACATAATCATAATCAACGACTTCTTATATAGCTAGAACGACCCTCACAAATTGCGGATACTAATTTGTTAAGAATCAATCGGATTGAAGCTATAGCATCATCGTTGGCTGGAATCGAAATATCTGCAAGATCTGGGTCACAATTTGTATCGATTAAACAAATTGTCGGAATTCCCAAAATGACACATTCTCGAAGAGCCGTATATTCTTCTTGCTGATCGACGATGATTACAATATCGGGCAACCCCGTCATATATTTGATCCCACCCAGATATGTTTGCAAAGTAGATAATTTTCTCTTCAACATTGCTGCATCTCTTTTAGGGAGACGGTTGAGTTTCCCCATCTTTTGTTCTGCTCTTAAGTCTCTGAACTTATGAAGTCTCGTTTCCGTAGTGGACCAATTCGTTAACATACCACCGAGCCATTTTCTATTAACATAATGACACCGAGCCCTTATTGCAGCTGATGCTACTAAATCTGCTACTTTATTTTTGGTACCAACGATTAAGAAGTTTTTTCCTCGACTTGCTGCATCAAAAACTAAATCACAGGCTTCTGATAAAAAACGAGCAGTTCTAGTAAGATTTATAATATGAATACCTTTACGCTTTGCAGAGATATAAGGGGCCATTCTAGGATTCCATTTCTTAGTACCATGACCAAAATGAACTCCTGCTTCCATCATCTCTTCCAAATGGATGTTCCAATATCTTCTTGTCATTTTTCCCACGCTTTCTCTTTTTTTTTTTTTTTTAATAAATAAATAATTGTTCCTACGGAACTTTCTACCGGGATTGACCGTTGATACACAGCCCAAACCATTAATTTTTATTATTACTTACTAAATTTTATTTATTACCAAATCAATAACTAGAAAATAACTAGAAAGTAATTTAAAGAAGAAATCTCTCCTTAGGAATTATGAATTCGCGTAAATAATTTTTCTGGTGTGTCATGGAAATTGCTTGGGGCGCAAGAACAAAAAAATTCTCTATGGTGTAACAAAATATCTCTCATTTCCAACTCGAATAGATTTTTCTTTTTGATTTCCAAATGAATGTTTTTGTCTTGCCTTGAACGGTGCACTAATTTTTTGAATCCCGTACCGACAGGGATAATACCCCCCAGAACAACATTTTCTTTCAAACCCTTCAACCAATCAATACGACCCCGTAGAGCAGCTTTTGCTAAAACTCTAGCAGTTTCTTGAAAACTTGCTTCGGATATGAAACTTTGAGTATTCAGAGATGCCCTCGTTATTCCCAATAAAATTGCCCGATAACAGATCGCTTCGTCTAAAGCACGCCCTGCTCGTTCCGCTCGCAACAATCCGATTAATTCTCCAGGTAAAAAAAGATTAGACATTCCATCTTCTGAAACCAACACTTTTGATGTTACTTGTCGTACAATAATCTCTATATGTCTATTATGGATCTGTACCCCCTGGGATCGATAAACCTTTTGGATCTTATTAACCAAAGAGATACGACTTTGGGCTATGGTTAGCTCAGCTCCAATTAAGAATCCCCAAGGAATTCCAAGAATTCTTGGTATACGCTCGTTCCAACCTTCAACTCTCCTTTCAAGGTTCATTGATATTGAACCAATCGAGCGAACTTCTAAGATTTGTTCCACTTTTGGAAGACCTTGCGTTATGTCACCAGATCGGGATTTTTCATATATAAATGTAACTAATGTATCTCCTTCAAAAAGGGTTTCTCCATAATGTCCATGAACAGTCGCCCCTGGAGTGGCCAAATAGGGCTTAGCAGATCTTATAATTAAGGAGTCAACATGAACAATTAAAATTTGACCAGATTTTTTTATGCGTGGTCCATATTTAAATAGACATATATTTTCACAAATAAATTGTCCAATGCTAATTATTGTGGATGTCTCTTCACAAGAATTGTAATGTAGAAAGCACCAATTCAAATGGAATGGATTCAAAATGATGTTATTGCATGGACCAGGATTATAAATCCTCCTATTTTCATCTATTAAACAGTATTTAAGTACTTCAAGTACTTGGAAAGTCTGTTTAAAATTGTCAAGTAGCCAATATTTGTTTAACAAGATCTGATTATGAGTTATTAAATGGTAAGATGAATAAAAGTTCACTATTTTAGGTACAATAGTACCTAAGGGACCCAACAAATCCCTAATTGGAGTTATAGGATTTGACTCTTTTGCCACATTGTTATATTTCGGACCGTTGAATGGACCAACTCGAAAACAATTGAATGATGACAAAATTATCAAAGATTGGCATTCCTTATTTCGATTCAACAACGTACCGACAGTTTCTTGATGCTGGGTAACTAATGGAATCTTCCCCTTGGAATAAAAAGGATTGATATTGGTGCGATCTAATCCATTATCGGGAATCAATCCTGAACCCGCCGTATCATACCTTTTTCCAGTATATGAAATAGTAGACTTGACTAACTCAATTCTTATGAAATCGCGAATCAGATCATTTGCCCTTACCTCAACAAAGGAAGCATGAACCTCTTCTATAGAACCGTTTTTTTCTTGGTCCCAATTCAATACTAAGCAAGTCCGAACTAATTGAATACTTGTGTGAGAAATTCCTCGAATTGACTTTCCATTTCCATAAAGGATATAATTGACAACTCTAAGTTGGACATTCTCTTTTTCCTGCAATAGATCTTGAGGGAAAAGTTTTGCTAAATTTATCCCATCAGCTATTTCATATGTGACTACGGGCCGAACCAAAACAAAATACTTTTTTTTGGTCGGTGTGATCCGTTGGACATAGATCCCATTTTTCAATTTTTTTGATTCCTTAGAATTTGTTTTTTCCGTTCCTGGCGGTATCAAAATGCCACTGTGTCTGGATATCTTATCTGTCTCTCCGGGAAAATGAATATCTCCAGAAAAGATTTTCAGTTCAATACTTTTTTTTTTTCTCTCCACTCGGACTAATCCACCTACTCGGCTTCTTGTATTTGTATTTAAAGCGAGTTGTGTATCTACTCCAATGATACTATTGTTACGAACCATTATGGACGAAGATCCGGGTAAGATATGTACCTCTTCGGGAATAAAAAAAAACCGATCCACTTTCATTTGGTATTTCGGACTAAATTCTTTTGCTCCTCGATACTCAATCAAATCCTCTTTTTTTACGATTGAATCCGCCTCTACAGTCCCATATTTAATAATTCCCGAACTCTTTCTTCTGTATCGTGGATCATCAAAATAAGCAAGAATACTATTTCTACGTAAAATACCATTTATGGGTATTTCAATGGAAATATTAAAAGAGGGTATTAGTTCTTTCTCTCGTTCTTGATCATATTGTAATGGGATGAGAAATCTATTTCTTCGCTTTTTTGCCAAGAAATCGGAATTCTCTTGGAGAATCGAAGGATATATGAAATTCCAATGACCATTGGATATGATTCGATCAAGTCTTGAATAGTCAAGAATTTCCCAATCTTTTTTACCAGAAGGATCCAACAATTTATGTCTTACTCGATCATTAGTGATCGAGAGGTCAGAGATATCTATTTCGTCGACAGAAAAAAAATGAACATTCATTTGATCTTGATCCTTGTGGAGCGAAAAAGACACTATACTGGATCCGCACGGACCTCCTGCTAATATCCATAAATGACTTGTTTTTGGTAATAGATGAACATTACTATATGTATATTCGGGTGCATGGTAGACATCGGTACTCCAATGCATTTCTCCCTCTGATTCAGAATAAATATGTTTTCGAACCTTCTCTTTAAAATGAAAAGTGGACGTTCCGGCACGAATCTCAGCAATCACTTGTTCAGATTCTACATATTGATCATTTTGCACTAAAATCAAACTTTTTGGTGGAATATTCACATTATGTATAATATCCCGACTCTCAATAGTTACATACAAGTCTATAGAACATAGAAAAGCAGGATGCCCATGACGGGTACGTGTGGGATGAACCAAA